TAGAATCATCCCGAATGAATCCATAAGAAAGGGGCCAATTTTTTCCATCGGGTCCGGATAGAGACCAAAGATCTTGAGCGACCAATCCGGCAGAACAACTCAAAAGATAAATAAATATCGTGATTATCTTCATGTCCGTTCCAAGTTCGAAGAACCATTTGCACAGATAACCTTGCCCTTCGTACCATGATTGCTTCGTCATATAGATAGATATCAAATCGAGAGGGCAATTCCTCTTAAGTGGCCTTAGGTACTTACTTAGAATTTGATGTTGTACAACAGCTCTTCCTATCTGATAGAAAGGGATCCCATGATGCAACTTAGGTAGACGTTCGTGGAACGTCCAAGTTTGTCTAACAAAAGCGAGTCTAACTGTATGAGTATCTATAATTGATTTCTTCTGTGCCATAGTCATCGATACGGCGTGATGGTTAAGTGCTACAAGATCTTGTGCACTGTAACCCATGGTTAGGCCGGAACCGAATGAATTAGTATGGAACATTGTCTTTTCCAAGCGAAATCCCCTAGTATGTGAAAGAGTGAAAAGGTGCTTTCGTTGTTGTAGAATAGGAAGCCTTCGTATCTTAATGCATGTAGCTAATTTAGACGGAGCTATTAGAGCGGGATCCACTTTGTGGGGAAGATAAGTCGAAGCAATAAAAAGAGTATTTCTAATGGACCGTCTTTCTTCACAATCCCCGGAGAGATAGTTCGAAAAGAAAGCGAGGGACTTCACGCTAAGCATATCCAGATGATCAATGTTTGGAATCCATACTATGCAAGGACCCATTGCTCTTACGAATTCGAATTGAAAGTCGATACAAGCTAGTTCGATGTCCAGACTGAGCAGATACCTAAGTGCAAGATTCTTCTCCAAAGTTAGCTCCTCCAGCTCCAGGTCGAATTCCAAGGAAGAATCGAGATCATCACCAACATTATCAATATCCACATTAAGATCCGCATTCTTAAGCGCATCAATATAGTACTTAGGAACGCTATCACTATCCACATCAACAGAAGAAAATTTCGCATTATCCAACACATCCGTAACTTCATCAGGCTCGAGCTCATTAAAAATGAGTCTAGAACACGCTTCTTTGTCCAGCAATACCTTAATGAAAGGAAGATAGGAGGTTTTCGCTAGGGATCGGACCAAATGGGCTCGTCCAGTTTTTTGAGAACCTATCACTAAAATACCCCTAGGGGGGGATATGCCTAGGCCGAGCGAAAAGGGTATTGAGTTGTCGTCATCAACCAAAGAAAGGGGTATTGATTTGTCATCAAACATTCGAATCCCACCCCATGGGAATCGTGAATAAGCGATTGTTTGATAATGAGCAAGGAATATCCGTCTTTCTGCTAAACAGGATGTATTGACCTCATAATTCAGTAGATCTTTTTTATGAATGTCAACTAAGTATCGTAAGTAAATTGCTCCCGGTTGTTCAAACATTGGATAACCAGAGTAATTCCTTAATAAAGGATCACTATGAGTCAGACTCCATAGAATTTGATTAATCCCTTTTTTTGTCCTTAAGGTGGAGAACTGAACCAAGCGCTCTCTCTGGCAATCAAAAATCCAAGCATCGTTCTCGATCCAGTATTCTATTTCAGTACCAGTCTCAAAATATTTCTCTTCTCTTATCCACGAATCCATCTCTTTACTTGTATGACTTAGATAGCTCCTATTTCTCAAATACGTGATTCCAGCGATGGGTTCCATGAAACTTAGTAAATCGAAGATGAGATTGATGGGATTGAGAAATAGGTTCTTTATTATTACTTTGACCCCACGAGCGGGACCACCACCAAATACAAATACTAGCCTTTCGGTGACATAAAGCTGTATATCTTCTAGTATAGAGTCCAATTCTGCCCGAGCAAGTTGAGAGCGCCTCTTTAACCAGAACAAGAAAGAATCCGTTTCAGTTTCAGAAAGTCTAGGATACTCAGCCTGAAATTTTCTCACCTCATTGTAATTGTAGTATGGAATCATGACAGATTTTAACCCTTTGAGCTCTGTCTGTAACTCACTAGAGATTCGGGAAATACGTACAAGATGTGTAGGAACGAGATATCCAACAAGAAGAAGAAGTAAAAGGATTGAATAGAATAATGGCGAGCTCAGATTTGTCGATATCAAGGGTGACTCATTATTTCGATGAGTTCTTGCTTTGTACAGAAGGGAAACCTTACGCGGAATCCCACTTATTCTCTTTGTCGCCTTCTCCGTCCACTTCCAAAATTTTCTCTCACGAATTTGCCGCTCATGAAATATCCATTTTCTATTAAGAATTAGCCATTTTCTCCTAAGAATTCGCCATGATCTATCTGGTATGTGCATAATCTCATGAAAAATGGATAGAAATTGGTGATTGCTACTTCTAAATTTGTGATCGCTACTTTGTAGGTCTGAAAGGGTATCTAAAAATAGAAAATTTAGATATTTGTACCCTGTCGAAGTAAGGAACCATGGCATATATGTTTGGAATAGATTCCATTTTGATTTTGAGAAATTTGAAAAAGCACTATCTCGTTGAAAGATTTTATCCATCTGCCCTTCCTCAACGCTTTCTTCCTCAACGCTTTCTTCCTCAACGCTTTCTTCCTCAACGCTTTCTTCCTCAACGCTTTCTTCCTCAACGCTTTCTTCCTCAACGCTTTCTTCCTCAACGCTTTCTTCCTCAACGCTTTGAGATAGTGGAAGACTCCGTTTTTTCCTCTTTTCGCTCCCTTTCCTCTTTTCAGATAGACCCATATCTGAACGAGAAGTTCTTTCTTCCTCAACGCTTTCTTCCTCAGATAGACCCATATCTGAACGAGAAGTTCTTTCTTCCTCAACGCTTTCTTCCTCAGATAGACCCATATCTGAACGAGAAGTTCTTTCTTCCTCAACGCTTTCTTCCTCAACGCTTTCTTCCTCAACGCTTTCTTCCTCAACGCTTTCTTCCTCAACGCTTTCTTCCTCAACGCTTTCTTCCTCAACGCTTTCTTCCTCAGATAGACCCATATCTGAACGAGAAGTTCTTTCTTCCTCAACGCTTTCTTCCTCAACGCTTTCTTCCTCAGATAGACTCATATCTGAAATATCTGAAAGAGGTTGACAATAAGTTCTTTCCAAATTGACTCTTTCTTCCTCTGTTAGAGGTGTTCCAGAAATGTCTGTGATCGAGTCAACAGTTCTACGAACGAATAGATCGGATCGAATTGGAAAATGGAAAGATTTGTACAAGTTATCTCTTTCGTCACCTCTTTGTGGAAAATCGTTAGGTATGAATATAGTAGACTCGATTGGTGAAATAGTATCTCTCTCCAAAAAAGCATGTTTTTTTTTATCGACGCACAAAGAAAATATTTTGTTCATTGGCAACAAAATCTTGAGGAATTGTCTATATGTAAAATCATAATTATTGATACGGGCCTTTTCCATATAAAAGGGGAATCCTTTGTTACAATAGAAGAAGAAGTGATGTGGATTATTCAAGAATGGAAGTTGATTTGCTTTAAAAAAAGAAGATATCAATGAACTTCTATGAAAATCTTTTACAGGATTCAGCCAACTGTCTTGATCGCGGAATATCATTGAGAAATAGGAATCCGTGTTATCAAAGGATCTCCTGCGATTCTTTCTAGTATGGAATGAGTCAATCATCCACTTCCACTTTGGTATCTTATTGAACAAAAAGGGTGATATTGTTCTTCCATTGATCAATAATTTTGATTTTTTGGAAGTCTCATGATCCTCCGCTTTCCATTTTTTCAAATGAACGATTTGAAGACCTAGTGATTTTAACAACGGATTGCAGAGTTGATCATTCGGACCTTTCAATTCAGAAATGTGGATCTCGTACCTATGAATAGGCATATTCCCTAAACTCACAAAGAAAAGAGGAAGTGAGTTAGACAAAAAGAGAATCCACTTTGACAAAAAGCGAAGTGGCTTAGAATCGTTTTTTTTGTTGAGAAAAAAAGAGATCAAAAAAGAAGAAAACCAATCTTCAAGTACGAAAAAACGGCTTTTCTGCTCAGAAACGAAATGTTCAAAATCAAAACGTTCCAAATTTCTCCCATTGAAGCATTTGTATCTATATGCATCAGGATCCCGATTCATGGATCTCTCGATCAAAATAGGAGAATCGAACCCTTTCTGCTGACTCTTTTTCAAATTCGAGAAATCTTGGTTGATCGTGGATTTCATTCTAATTCTAGTTCTATGATTCAGAGTAGCCTTCCCTATTCGATCCCATTGAATTCTAATTCTAGTTCTATGATTCAGAGTAGCCTTCCCTATTCGATCCCATTGAAAAATGAAATATTCGAATGGATTCTCCCCTTGAGAGAGATAGCGATCGCATTTTTCCAGGTATTGATTGCGCTTGTATTGAGACTTTAATCCCATGAAATAGCGATCGGGTCGACTCAGTAATAGCTTCCAATTATACATAGGAAGCCGAACGAGATAAGAAATAGATCGAATCTCATTTCGGATACATCTGCCTGCCTCTATTATCTTGTTGCTAGCAAATACCACTATTTTCTCTTTTGGAGCTTTCAAAAAATTCCCGCAGGAATCAATAGAAAAGCCAAATCCCTTATGATACACCGGATCCGGCTCGATTATTGATAGAGTGAATAGATCTGCCATTTCTTGAAATCTCTCTTCGGATTCAAAATTGTGGTGTAACGTGTATCCCCCCCTGTTCTGGTCATGGAATAGATGAAAGAAATCAAAAAATGGATTGTTGTTCAAAAATGAAATCTTCTTGGAACTGTCCATATTCGGTTCATCCTTCGGAACCCTATCACATCCCGGATCTGATGAAATAGGATGAATTGAGACGGTCTTTTGTAAATACGCAATTATCTTGAATATATTAACCATTTCTTGATTTTCCGATCGCCTGGAGGGGACAAAAGAAAGATCTTCTTGTTTCTTCAACAATTTCTGATCTCTAGTGCACCCCTCAGTAGGACTTGAACCCAGATGAAGTTCTGACCTT